TTTATACATAGGTCATCCCATCACGTCAGCAGTAGATAAAAAGTGGGTAAAACACCCATTTTTCCAATAGATGGTTCAAATTGGTTTATCGACATGAGTGTTATATATCGAAAAAACATTCCAATATAGTAAAAACCAGCCTTGTATTAACGTAGTGGTAGAAAGAGTACCATGCTGCACCGGATTTCAAACGTTTTCGCTTTAACCATGCTATTGGACCTACTTTATTGGTTCATAGAGAATCAAAATCGATTTACCAAAAACTCGCGAAATGCTATGGTTCTTCCATATGATTTCGGAAATTATTCAGAAGTAATTCGCGGGATTATGCACTTTTTTTTGTTATAACAAAAAAAGCTGCAGCTGGTCGAATCCAGCCCCTTTTTTGAAAAAAAAAAAACACCTCGCACACACTCCCTTTCCAAAAAAGATCAATACACCAAGCACTACACTTAGATTTATTGGATTTGTTGCTAAAATATCGGTATTAAACCCGAAACTCCCGGCGGATGACCAGTAACCCAAATAAATAACAGAATCGGTTACGTTTTTCATATGATCTCCCTAGAATAAAAAAGGCAAAAAAGTTCTTTTTGGATCACTTCGCCCCCCCTGTATTTTCTTTCTAAACCTAAAGAGTGTAAAAAGTCTATTCTATTATAGAACTAGATTTTACTTTTTCAATTTCGACTACGAATGAGAATTAGATACTCACTCAGACTTATGTTACTTGTGAACTAACCCGTGTTTGTTGAAACATTTCAGTTCTATTGGAAGAAGGGGAAGGAAAAAGTAAGATGATATGCAAACATCCCCACCAAAAATCTGTCCTTCCTGGAAATTGGGCATTATCTTAACTAATATAAGGAATTGTAGGAGGGAATTTTTGGATGGGAAGGGTGGGGGAATAAAAAAATGTAGTTTTGAGTTAGATTTTTAGGATTAGGTTAAACAAAAGGATTTGCAAATAAAAGCGCTAATGCTACAACTAATCCATAAATTGTTAAAGCTTCCATAAAAGCCAGACTAAGCAATAAAGTACCTCTTATTTTCCCCTCCGCCTCGGGTTGTCTCGCAATACCTTCTACAGCTTGGCCCGCCGCAGTACCCTGACCAACTCCAGGTCCAATAGAAGCAAGTCCGACGGCTAATCCAGCAGCAATAACGGAAGCAGCAGAAACCAGTGGATTCATTAGAAGTTCCTCGCACCAAAATAAAGAAATGGTTAATGATACAAGCAACCAATGAATTTGAACTCCATTTTTCATCACTAAAATTGATCCAGGCGAAGTAACTCATAACTCGGGTGTGAAGTTCCACACATTTACTTCGTCCGTTGCTTTGTCCCGAATTGTTCGTTCTATTCTTTCTTGATTTCGTTGCTTATTCAATTCCCAGTCACATACGAAACCGAAGTAGTTCTATTGATGAAATCCCCGTCTAAATTCATAGCAATAAACCAAATTAGATCTCCCCTTAGGTCATATATACATCACATATACAAGCCCGTTTTGGATAATGTAAACCTACTCTTCCTAATCTTAGAGTCAATGAGATTCTAGAATACGTCTTCGAAAAAAGTTGACTTATAATCATTAGATTAGAAATACCTAGGGCACCACTCGCTCCCCTACCACCTTAGTTTTTAAGAATCGAGTTTTTTCCTCTTTTATTCCTTTTTTCATTTCATTATTCTAGAAAAATAGACGAATTCATTAGATCGAATCATTGCAGAACAATCTGAGTATTTGATTGATTTAAGCTCATGCAATTCCAATTTTTTTAAAACAAACAATATCCTAATATAATATTAGTATTACTTTGCTTTTATATTATAGAAGCTAAAACTAAAAAGCTTATTTCAAAATCAAAAACATGTCAATGATGACCCTCCATCGATTCTCCTATATAAGCCGCAGCTAAAGTTGCAAAAATAAGAGCTTGAATCCCACTTGTAAATAATCCAAGGAACATGACAGGTATCGGAACCACTAAAGGTACTAAAGAAACAAGAACAACAACTACTAATTCATCAGCTAATATATTCCCGAAAAGTCGAAAACTAAGTGATAAAGGTTTTGTGAAATCTTCTAAGATATTAATAGGTAAAAGAATTGGAGTTGGTTGAATGTATTTACCAAAATAACCCAATCCCTTTTTGCTAAGACCCGCATAAAAATATGCTAGTGACGTGAGTAAAGCTAAAGCAACAGTAGTATTTATATCATTCGTAGGTGCAGCTAACTCCCCTTCAGGTAACTGTATCAGTTTCCAAGGTAAAAGAGCCCCGGACCAATTCGAAACAAAAATAAATAGAAACAGAGTTCCAATAAAGGGAACCCAAGGACCATATTCTTCTCCAATCTGAGTTTTACTCACGTCTCGAATGAATTCAAGAATGTATTCGAAAAAATTCTGACTGCTAGTCGGAATAGTTTGTGGATTCCGAATAGCGATAGCGGTTGAACCTAATAAGATCGCAATTACAACCCAAGAAGTGATAAGTACCTGGGCATGTACTTGGAAACTCCCGATTTGCCAATACAAATGTTGGCCTACTTCCACACCGGATAGAGCATAGAATATGTTGATGGAACATGATAGAACGTTCATATTACCCTCTGACAGAAATAGAACTTGAAAAGGAATTATTTTGATTCAATCGTCGCTTTTTAAAATTTTATATTTTGTATATCAACAAATCACACAATATCCCCATTCATTTTTATTTTTTGCCAGACCCGTACAAGCAATTCGAAAAAGGTTCAAAAGTCATTTTCTCTTATTATTTATTATATATAAATCAAAGCTTTCGTATATATCTCGAACGACCCTCACAAATAGCAAATACTAGTTTGTTAAGAATTAATCGGATCGAAGCTATAGCGTCATCATTCGCTGGAATCGAAATATCTGCAAGATCGGGATCACAATTTGTATCAATTAAACAAATCGTTGGAATTCCCAAAGTGATACACTCTCGAAGAGCCGTATCTTCTTCTTGCTGATCAATGATGATTACAATATCGGGTAAACCTGTCATATATTTAATTCCACCCAGATATGTTTGCAAATGCGATAATTGTCTCTTCAACATAGCTGCATCTCTTTTTGGAAGACGGTTGAGCCCCCCCATTTTTTGTTCCATTCTTAAATCCCGGAACTTATGAAGTCGTGTTTCTGTCGTGGACCAATTTGTTAACATACCACCGAGCCATTTTTTATTAACATAATGACATCGAGCCCTTATTGCAGCTCGGGCTACCAAATCGGCTGCTTTTTTTTTTGTCCCAACAATTAAAAATTGGTTTTCCTTACTTGCTGCATCAAAAACTAAATCACAAGCTTCTGATAAAAAACGCGCGGTTCTCGGAAGATTTATAATATGAATACCTTTACGCTTTGCAGAGATATAAGGTGCCATTCGCGGATTCCACTTTCTAGTACCATGACCAAAATGAACTCCCGCTTCCATCATCTCTTCCAAATTGATGTTCCAATATCTTTTTGTCATTTCTCTCCACACTTCCTCTCTTTTTTTTTTAAGAGACGACGTACCCCGAAATAAAATAAATAATTGTTCCGATGGAACCTTCCCTTCTACCGGAGATTGGCCATTGAGACACAATCCAGGGCTCCTTTCTATTTGTATTCCTGGTTATTTTTCTTACTTATTATACTTTCGTACTTACCTTACTTAATTCTTAATTTATTTATTATTTATTTCTAATAAATTTAAATTATCAAATGGCCGGATCAACTACAGACTAGTTAAAAACTAGTTAAACGGGATGAATCCGCTCTTAGAAATCATTAAATCCCAGAAATAATAGTTCTGATTGATGTATCATGGGAATTCTTTGAAATGTAAGAATGAAATAAATCTCTATGGTGGAACAAAATATTTTGAATTTTCCCCTCAAATAAATTTTTCTTTTTATTATTTTGGTGCTTTGAACGCTGTACTAATTCTTTGAATCCGGTACCAACGGGTATCATACTGCCCAAAACAACGTTTTCTTTTAGGCCCTTCAACCAATCTATACGACCCCGTAGAGCAGCTTTTGCTAAGACACGCGCGGTTTCTTGAAAACTCGCTTCAGATATGAAACTTTGAGTATTCAGAGATGCTCTTGTTATTCCCAATAAAATAGCTCGGTAACAGATTGCTTCGTCCAAAGCCCGTCCCGTTCGTTCCGCTCGCAACAATCCTATTAGTTCTCCGGGTGAAAAAACATTAGACATTCCATCTTCTGAAACTAAAACTTTTGATGTTATTTGACGTACAATAATTTCGATATGCCTATTATGAATCTGCACGCCCTGGGATCGATAAACCTTTTGTATTTTATTAACCAAAGAGATACGACTTTGCGCTATAGTTAGTTCGACACCAACCAAGAATCCCCAAGGAATTCCAAGAATTCTTTTTATATGCTCGTTCCAACCCTCAACTCTCTTTTCTAGGTTCATTGATATTGAATCAATCGAACGTACTTCCAAGACTTGTTCCACTTTTGGAAGACCCTGCGTTATATCACCAGATCTTGATTTTTCATATATAAATGTAACTAAAGAATCCCCCGTATAAAAGATTTCTCCATAATGTCCATGAACAGTTGCTCCTGGCGTGGCTAAATAGGGTTTAGCTGCTCTAATTATTATAGAATCAACTTGAACAATTAAAACCTGGCCCGGCTTTAGATGGGGCCCGTGTTTCGCTATACATGAAGTTTCACAAATAAACTGCCCAAGACTAATTATTGTGGGTCTTTCTTCACAAAAATAACAATGGATAAAATACCAATTCAAATAAAATGGATTCAAAAATTTTTTACTGCATAGATCGGGATTCGAAATCCTTCGATTTTCATCCATTAAATAATATGGAATTATGTCAAAAGTCTTTTTTAAATTGTCAAGTTGCAAATATTTCATTACCAAAATTTGATTATAGGTTAGTAAACGGTCAAAATGCGTAATTGGAAGGGCTATTCCTA